CACACATAAAAATGACATTCCCATAAATTGACAAGGTAATATTTCCATTTATTCATCAGAAGAGGCGTATCTTTTGAAGCCAGAATTGATTTTCCTTGATATCTAACATAATGAATGAAAGGATCCTTCAGGAAACATAGGATGCCCGGAAAATCATTAGCAAAGACTTCGACAAGATGTTTTATTATTTTTCTATGTAAATAAATTCGCTCAAAAAGGACTCCAGAAGATGTTAATCGTAAATGAGAAGATTGTTTACGGAGAAAAAGGAAGACAGATTCGTATTCACATATATGAGAATTATATAAGAATAACAATAATCTTGAATGACTTTTTGAAAAAAAAGAAATAGCTTTATTTGGAATAATAACAATATTCCAATTAGAATACTCATGAAGAAAGAACCGCAATAAATGCAAAGAGGAGACATCTTTCACCCGGTAGCGAAGGGTTTGAATCAAGATTTCCAGATGGATGGGGTAGGGTATTAGTACATCTGCCACATAATTTAAATGTGGGAATTTGTCCTCTAAAAAAGGAAATATTGAATGAATGGATCGAAAATTGTAAGATCTTACGATTTGTGCCCCTTCTAAGGAAGATATTAATCGTAAAGAAAATGGAATTTCCGCAATGACTGCAAATCCTTCTGATATAATTTGAGAATACAAATTCTTGTTGTATCCTAAAAATGGATTTTGGTTAGAATCATTAGTGGAAATCAGCAAATGATTCTGTTGATACATTCGCGTAATTAAACGTTTTACAATCAGTAAACTATATTTATTATCATAAGCTACATTTTCCAACAAAATAGATCTATTTAAACCATGATCATGAACAAGTGCATAAATATACTCCCGAAAGATAAGTGGGTATAGGAAGTTATGTTGCCTAAATCTATCTAGTTCTAAATATCCTTTTAATTCCTCCATTTATTTAAAATTAGATTGAAACCCGGGATAGGAGATTTGATTTCTTGGGTTATTAAATGACACATAGTACGATACAGTCAAAACAGGATATTATAGTAAGAAAAGACTAGATAGATACCCCGGAAACAGATAAGACTTATCAACGGACTCTTTATCCTTTCTTTTTCCATCTAATTAAAATCTAATTAAATCGGTTTATGTTCATTATAGGATAACAAGATGGTTAGAAATCCTTTATTTTTTCAACCCAATCGCTCTTTTGATTTTGGAAAAAAAAAGATTTTTATCAATATACTGCTTTTCTACACATTCATCCCCACACTCTAATGGAGAATATCTACTAATAATTAGGATTAAAAAAAAATCGATAATCTACTTATGGTAAAAACATTTCCCGTATCAAGCACTAATATATTTTTAACGTTTAATTAAATCGGGTAATTATTCAAATTAAGAACAGAAACTCGTTGCTTTTTTTTGTTTCCCTAGAATTGGAGCCAACGGACTCTATCCATTTATTCACTTAATCCAACTTTAATATTTTTTTTTATTTTTTTTTTTCCGCGTCAAGAATTCAAACAAGATTTTGTATCGATCCGATAAGATACGAATAAAATATTCTCAAAATTCTCCATTAATAATTAATACGACATGCTGCTTTTTCCATTCCTTCCTTTCAGGATCAGTCGCGGTCTTACAAAGCTCTACCGATGGTATCGACGAATCCGTTACTTCATACAAATGTGTAAAAAATGCTAGTCGCACTTAAAAGCCGAGTACTCTACCGTTGAGTTAGCAACCCGAATCAAAATGTATAGATCCAATCGGAATCAAAAAAGAGATTTAATTACACAACGCAATCAAAATATTAAAATAGAAAAAATATTTCTAAATGATTCTGAACATAAAAATGAGCATATCAGATGCAAATACAATGACGTCCAAAATAAGAAGATAGATTAAGATAAAAATATAAATAAAATGTAAATTGATCGACTACCAAAGATTTTGTTCGTATGTTATACATTATTATCTTATCCATTTTTTTTTATTAAAAAAAAAAAGAAAGACTTCTTGTATCCCAGCAAATCCAATGAACCCATCGTTTGAATAAAGTAAAAAAAAAACCAAGTCTATAGAACAGAGAAATAGATACATTTATTCACGATCGGATTATATTTGTTTGATATACTGTTGTCAATATGAATGTTGAGAAAAGAACATAATGTAGAAAACCATAAATTAAAATACAAAATTATTCAATATTTTCTATTTAATTCAACAATATTTTCTTATTAAATTCAATAAAATATTGAATTACTATAACTATAATAAAAATCAAATAAAAAAAAAGAAAGTGAAAGTTTCAACGAAAACCAACCATTATTGAATTAGCAATAATAATAATGTAAAATTTTCTATTTATAGACCCAACTACTTCATTTATTCACTTTCTTTTTTTTCTATTTATCTGTCTTATATGAATTTATCTTACTAAAATAAAAAAAGAAGATGTTGTCATTATAGACGACAACATCTTTTGGTAGTAATAATAAATGGGTAGGAATAGAACAAAAGAGGGGGAGTAATATAGAAAAGTTTATACAAAGTTATATACAAGTCATCCCCCTCCCCTTTTTTTTTATTTCATTAATTTAATTTCATCTGTTGATTAAAGGAAAGTTCCATAAAAACTCCCGCCTTCTTTGAAATATCATGAACAGTTCCCGTAGGTTGAGCGCCCTTTTCAAGGAAATATAGAATAGCGGGAACATTTAAATAAGTTTGATTCTTTATCGGATCATAAAAACCCACTCTCCGAAGATCTCTTCCTTCTCTTCGGGATCGAACATCAATTGCAACGATTCGATAAACCACCCATTGGGATAGATGTAGATGAATAATACTCCCCCCCTAGAAACGTATAAGAAGTTTTCGCCTCGTACGGCTCAAGAAAATTCGAAATTATGTCTATGTATAGAATCTTTAATTAATATTAATTAGATCCATAAAATCATCAAATCAATTAAACTATGATTTAAGTACTTTTCCTTATTCTTATTATTTTATTGTCCGAAAAGGGAAAAAAATCATTCGTATTCACATCCTCATAACTCAAGTTGGATAATTTTCAAATAACCCAAAAGAAAACCTTTAGGCATTTCGTTTATTGAGCGGTCTCTAACCACGCATTTTTTGTCTGTCTCCTTTAGAATTTTTTTGATTCTTCATTATGATCTATTTATTGAGACAACTGAAAACGGTATTTACTTGTTCCAGAATTCTTTATCGTTTCCTTGAATCGTTGGGTTTAGACATGACTTCGGTGATCTTTAATCATTTCAAAAAATGGGAGCAACATACCATTTTTGTAATTTCTTTCTATCAAAGAATCATACAAATGGTTGATTCCCGCGTGATACACTTTTGATCGAAACAGTTTTACCAATTCCAAGCAATTTTCCTTATGAATTTGAAACTTGCTAGAATTGGATCCTTTCGATTTCTATATCTAAAATATACTTACGAAGTTGTTTCAACTTATTAATTAACACTAACCCTAGATCCGTGCCCCTAAAAAATGAATCAATACTTTTTACTCGAGCTCCATTATGATCATGTACTATTTACACCACAACCCCCAAAAAATGAGGTTTTTCTAGTGGAACAGAACAAACGATGTCGAGCCAGAAGCACCCTCATTCCTATCATTCCTATATAATGAATATAAAAAAATGGCGGATGTCAGAATCCACAACCGACCATATCCTTCAAGTCGCACGTTGCTTTCTACCACATCGTTTTAAACGAAGTTTTACCATAACATTCTTCTAGTAGGTTGCTGTAACCAGTATGTAATTGATTCAATTATGGAATCATGAATAATCATTGGTTCTATCGGTACATAGTAATCTATACTTTTATGAATAGGTAGTTTATGAAGAAGTCTCAGCAAGAATTCAATTTAACTCCATAGATTTTGATATTAGAATTTGAAATTCTAATATCAAAATTCGAAATAATAAATAACACAAATAAGTTCTTTTTTTTTTTAATCTGCATCTTGAATCTTCAAGTGACTTGAAAAAATAGATTCATCAATTTAACACTTCTTCAAGTACCAAGGACTCGTAAGACATTATTCAAAAGATTAAATTGATTGAAAGATTTACTATTTCAATATCATTACATTATTTGAATAAAGTTTTATAGTAAAAGTAAAAACCGTATTCTCATAATAAGAGAGAAATTCATATTCTGATTAAAACATCAATCATTTCAAACAAATAGATAGAGATAGATCAAAAAAAATTAAATTTGTTTTTTTTTTTTCATTAGTTTAATTAATTTATAATTTAATGGGGTGGAGAATAAAGACTGATTTAAGAGAGTATTGGGGTTGTTATTATTTTTGATAAATCATAATCGAAAGAAAAGAATAGGAGATTCCCATATCTATCAGATCTAAACAAATGTTTTTGAAAGTAATTATATATATATATATATATATTCTATATATTCTATGTTAAATATTTTTCATCTATGTTAAATATTTTTCATTTAGGGATCACAAATCTCTTTTCGCAAAAATGAATTGAAATAAATAAAGTTTTCAATGAAATAGAACGATAACAAGACATACATATAAGCATTTCCTCATTTTCTGCGTAGTTTATTTGACTTGAAAAAATTCAATAATCTTTTTGCAACCTTTACCTAAGGTAAAGTGAATAAGATAATACACTTTGTCTCAATTGTTACATAGATTTACAATTATTCATTAGAGAAAACATAAAAAAGAATCCTAATCCTATAGATTATTGATTGAAGTTAATTAGTACCCCAATATCAAAAACGCACCCCTGTTTATAAATTTTAAAATGGAAAATCAGACTGCTTAGAATGCAGCATTTAAAATTCCAATGGATATCGTAAGTAAGGCTTTCTTTTTCTTTTTTATGACTAACTAACTTCAATATGAGAGGGATAGGCATACAATGAAAAGCCCGTCCCCGGATTTTGCTTTTTTAAGTAAAACTCTTTTCTCTTCTTTTGATCTATGCTCCCATCTTACCTGGATACAAATCGATTCAATTCTATTTGTGTGTTATTTGGTGTTATTTGAATACGATTCCATTTTTGAAAAAGATATAATTCAGATAAGAATCAATCATTATAAGAATAATAAGAAAAAAGAATCATATTCTATATAATATTATTTATATTATTTATTATTTGATTATTTATATTATTTATTATTTGATTATAGTCTTAATAAAAAAACAGAAAGTTGTTTAAAATAAAACAAAAAAAAGACAATCTTTTCTTATGATAGAAGATATGTATTCTAATACAATATATATAATCTGATATGATATATATAATAGGTATGTTCTGGGACGGAAGGATTCGAACCTCCGAATACCGGGACCAAAACCCGTTGCCTTACCACTTAGCCACGCCCCATTTTATATTTATATTCGACATTAATAAACACTAATATTGTTATTAGTTGTTCGTCAATTATAGTCCAAATATCTATAGAATAGATTGGTACTAGGATTTTGATACATTTAGATATCAAATTAAACGAAATTTATTGATCATTACATATAATTCAATTAAGATATTGTATGAAAGTATGATTTCTTCTATTCTCTTTTCATTTGAGAATTGAAGTATTTTTGATTGAGTTAGTTCAAATCAAAGAAAAGTTTTTTGGTCTACCTTCTTTTTATTTTTTAATTTTGAGTTTTTACTCATTTTTTTCTATAACTTAAACTAAACAAAAATAACATTATATTATCAATTATTAATAACTCATATTAAGAACTCAATCAAAATAAAAATAAATACAATTATCTTCAAGAACAAAACAAAGAACAAAATGTTTGTTATGCTTAATATCTTTAGTTTGATCTGTATCTGGCTTAATTCTGCTCTTTCTTCAAATAGTTTTTTCTTCGCCAAATTGCCCGAGGCCTACGCTTTTTTGAATCCAATCGTAGATATTATGCCAGTAATACCTCTGCTATTTTTTCTCTTAGCTTTTGTTTGGCAAGCTGCTGTAAGTTTTCGATGAGATCTTGAATACTGTCCTAGAAAAATTCATGATTTGTTCTAAAAAAGATTCTAACAATTGATATGATAAGATCAGATAGGTTTTATAGTATTAAACTTCGATTCAAATATGGAAATTCTTGTATCGCCACAAAAAGTCTGGGGATCACCTCATTTCCGCATTCGGACCTTTTTTACATTGAAAGAACTTATTAGAGTCCCCCACAATTAGATATTAGATATTGTGGGTATGAAAAAAATGGGTAATGAAAGACTTGACTCATATTCCATTATAAATAAATTTCTGAAAATTATTCTCTATTTCTAGATTTAAGATTTATCAAAACCATTTCTTGGTGTCAAAATAAGATATATGTGGTATAAAAATGGAGAATCTATTCTCTTTTTTTTTTCCAAAAAAAAAAATGATCTTGGAGATTGTGTCATGCTTACTCTCAAACTATTTGTTTACACAGTAGTGGTATTCTTTGTTTCTCTCTTTATCTTCGGATTCCTATCTAATGATCCAGGACGTAATCCTGGACGTGACGAATAAAAAAGAAAGTTTTTATTTTCCTTGATCGATTTTTAAATGTTCTTAGGATTTTATCTATTCCACATCTTTAACTATTAAATAAAAAAAAAAAGACTCGTCGAAATTGAAAGATAAACAAAAAAAAATACCAAGTCATTGACAAAAGCGGAAAGAGAGGGATTCGAACCCTCGGTACGAAAAACCCGTACAACGGATTAGCAATCCGACGCTTTAGTCCACTCAGCCATCTCCCCCATCTGAAAAGGATAATTACTATTTTACATTACACAAAAAGTAAGGTTTGAAAAAAGGGTCTTTCTTTTATACCTCTTCTTTTATTATATTTATATTATTTTTATTCTATTATTAGTTTATTATATAGATATATAATATATAATTATCTAGATATAATTATCTAGACATATCAAAATATAAAAAATATAGAAAAAAAGTTATTCCATTGATATAAAATAAAGTAAGAAGGGCTCGAAAGAAATATCTCCAATCCACTATTCCAATGAATATAAATGAATATAAATTCATATTAAATTAATATATATATATTAAATTAATATATATATATATAATTACCTATATAATTATAAATACCTAAATATAATTATATATTTTATAAGTAAAAAATAAAATATATAGTAGTAATTTATATAAAGAAATATATAAATAATATAAAAAGTACCTCTTTGATTTCGTCTGCAAGAGCTTTTTAAAATCCCATGGCCTGGCCAGGTCAGTACCTCGCCGGGCCTTTTTTTTTGTTCCAATGACTATTATTTGAAACAAAAATGCTTGTTATGGAATAAAAAAAAAAAAAAAAGAAACAATGGAACCATATATTCTTGCACAATTTTATGTTTTGGGGTACGTATTTTTATCGAGCCGTATCTGTCAATGTCAAAGCACCGCCATCAAAATAAAAAAAAAACGTGTTATTTAGTTATTTAAATGAAT